TCGATTTCTTTATTTTCTTTTTTTTTAGTTGAAGTTTGTACTAAACTAAGGACGAGAAGGAAGAGAGCGAGCAGATCCGTGAATTCATCATCCTCAAATCAGTCCTTGCTGGTGGTATTGTCTCAACAATACAAATTAAGTAATTCTATTCTAGGAATAAAGTGTTGATATAATTCGAAGAAACAAAGGGCAAGTCCGATTTAATCAAATAAAAAAAAGGTACGTAAGATACTTTTTCACATTTCTAGGATTACATTAAACAAAAGGATTCGCAAATAAAAGCGCCAATGCGACGACCAACCCGTAAATTGTTAAAGCTTCCATAAAAGCTAGACTAAGCAATAAAGTACCTCGTATTTTACCCTCTGCTTCTGGTTGCCTCGCAATACCTTCTACGGCTTGGCCTGCAGCAGTACCTTGACCAACTCCAGGTCCAATAGAAGCAAGCCCTACAGCCAATCCAGCAGCAATAACGGAAGCGGCAGAAATCAGTGGATTCATAGGTAAGTTCCTCGCACAAAAAAAAAGAAAAGAAATGGTTAATGATACAATTAACCAATGGATTATTACTTAATATTTTATTACTAAGATCCATCGGGTGGAAGTAACTAAAAATTATGAATTAAAATACAAATTTTATTGAATCAACTGAATCATCAGAACTATTTCGATATCTCGTTTTTTTTAGTTTCTACCCACAATGGGGTTTTTGTAAATCCATATGCACACAGCTCTAGTTATTGCATTTCTTTCGAACCATTCTTTCATCAATTCTTCGTTCTTTATTCTATTCCATTCCCGAGTTCATCTGTTTTTTCATTCAATCCACGCATAGTCACAGACGAAAGAAAAGAGAAGAAAATCTTATTGGAATCCATCTACATACATAGAAATACAGTGGACTGTAAATTGTAAATAAAATAGATTTTATATTATATAGGAATTATCTCTAGAGATAATCCCTATATAACTAATGAATATCTAATATCACATATACATTTCTTTCTTCTATAACGTGTACTGCCCGCATTTCATATGGAATTGTATTCTATAATTATTTTTCGAAAGATACACATGAACTGAACTTATAGACATTACATATATCTAATTTGAGCTCCCTAAGCCATCCTTTTTCAATTCCGTAATATCGTCCATCTTTCCTCGTACGATTGATTTTATACCATATATACTATGATATATATTTGTATCCGTATCTATTATGTTCCCAACCGACTGGATTCTCTTGAGCCATGCATGAATTGGAATAAGTTTAAAAGAAAAAAACTATTTTGAAGACTAGTTAATGATGACCCTCCATGGATTCGCCTATATAAGCCGCAGCTAAAGTTGCAAAAATAAGAGCTTGAATACCACTTGTAAATAAGCCAAGAAACATAACGGGTATAGGAACTAATGAAGGTACTAAAGAAACAAGAACAACAACTACTAACTCATCAGCCAATATATTCCCAAAAAGTCGAAAACTAAGAGATAAAGGTTTTGTGAAATCTTCTAGGATATTTATTGGTAAAAGAATTGGAGTTGGTTGAATGTATTTTCTGAAATAACCCAATCCTTTTTTGGTAAGACCCGCATAAAAATATGCTACTGATGTGGGTAAAGCTAAAGCAACAGTAGTATTTATATCATTCGTGGGCGCAGCTAACTCCCCATGAGGTAACTGTACGATTTTCCAAGGTAAAAGAGCACCTGACCAGTTAGAAACAAAAATAAATAGGAACATAGTTCCAATAAAGGGAACCCAAGGACCATATTCTTCTCCGATTTGGGCTTTGCTCAAATCTCGAATAAATTCAAGGACATATTCGAAGAAATTCTGACCACCGGTCGGAATGGTTTGTGGATTCCGAACAGCTATGATGACTGAACCTAATAAGATAGCAATTACGACCCAAGAAGTGATAAGTACTTGGGCATGGATTTGTAAAGCCCCTATTTGCCAATATAAATGTTGGCCTACTTCTACACCCGATATATCATATAATCCTTTGAGTGTTTTAATGGAACATGGTATAACATTCATATTGTCCTCTGATAGAAATCGAACTTAAAAAAAAAAGGAATTATTTTGATTCAACCATCTCTTTATGAACTCACCCACTTTAATAATGAATCGATTATTTACAAGCAATCACATAAGATCAATATCCCCAGTACTTTTTTTTTTTTTTATTTATCTCTTTAAAATTTTTTGAATTCCGGAATAATAACCGATCCAATAAATCTATGGTATGGAATTCCCAAATCAAATAATTAACCAATTTGATTATTTTGATTTTTAATAATAATCAACGATTTCCTATATAGCTATAACGACCCTCACAAATTGCAAATACTAATTTGTTAAGAATCAATCGGATTGAAGCTATAGCATCATCGTTGGCTGGAATCGAAATATCTGCGAGATCTGGGTTACAATTTGTATCGATTAAACAAATCGTCGGAATCCCCAAAATGACACATTCTTGAAGAGCCGTATATTCTTCTTCCTGATCAACGATCATTACAATATCGGGCAACCCCGTCATATATTTGATCCCACCCAGATATGATTGCAGGGTAGATAATTTTCTCTTCAACATCGCTGCATCTCTTTTGGGGAGACGGTTCAGTTTCCCCATGTTTTGTTCTGCTCTTAAGTCCCTGAACTTATGAAGTCTCGTTTCCGTAGTGGACCAATTCGTTAACATACCACCGAGCCATTTTTTATTAACATAATGACACCGAGCCCTTATTGCAGCCGATGCTACTGAATCCGCTGCTTTATTTTTGGTACCAACGATTAAAAAGCTTTTTCCCCTACTTGCTGCATCAAAAACTAAATCACAGGCTTCTGATAAAAAACGAGCGGTTCTAGTAAGATTTGTAATATGAATACCTTTACGCTTTGCGGAGATGTAAGGGGCCATTCTAGGATTCCATTTCCTAGTACCATGACCAAAATGAACTCCTCCTTCCATCATCTCCGGCAAATTGATGTTCCAATATCTTCTTGTCATTTTACCCCACATTCCCTCTTTGTTTTTTTGCAAATAGACGAGATACCCTAAAAAAATAATGATTGTTCCGAGGGAACCTTCTAACGGGAATTGGCCGTCGATACGAAAGTTCAAACCATTACATTAATTTCTTTTTATTACTTATTTTATTATTTTTATTTATTACCAAATCAATGATCAGACCAGATAAAAAAAAAAATAGTTAAATTAAAGGAAAGGGGTAAAAAAAATGAATCTCCCCTTAGGAATCCATAAATGATTGTTCTGATGTCTCATATAAATTGTTTTGGATGCAAGAACAAAATAATTCTCTATGGTGTAACAAAATATCTCTCATTTCTAACTCGAATAGATTATTCTTTTTAATTTCCAAATGAATGTTCTTGTCTTGCCTTGGGCGGTGTACTAATTTTTGGAATCCGGTACCAACAGGTATAATCCCCCCCAGAACAACGTTCTCTTTCAGTCCTTTCAACCAATCAATACGCCCTCGTAGAGCAGCTTTTGCTAAAACCCGAGCGGTTTCTTGAAAACTCGCTTCGGATATGAAACTTTGAGTATTCAGAGATGCCCTCGTTATTCCCAATAAGATTGCCCGATAACAAATCGCTTCGTCCAAAGCACGTCCCGCGAGTTCTGCTCGCAATAATCCGATTAATTCTCCAGGTGAAAAAACATTAGACATTCCATCTTCTGAAACCAACACTTTTGATGTTACTTGACGTACAATAATTTCTATATGTCTATTATGGATCTGTACCCCCTGAGATCGATAAACCTTTTGAATCCTATTAACCAAAGAGATACGACTTTGGGCTATGGTTAGCTCAGATCCAATCATGAATCCCCAGGGTCTTCCAAGAATTCTTGGTATACATTCGTTCCAACTATCAACTCTCTTTTCGAGGTTCATCGATATGGAATCAATCGAACGCACTTCTAAGACTTGTTCCACTTTTGGAAGACCCTGCGTTATGTCACCAGATCTCGATTTTTCATATATAAATGTAACTAATCTATCTCCTTCGTAAAGTATTTTCCCATAATGACCATGAACAGTTGCTCCTAGAGTGACCAAATAGGGCTTTGCTGATCTTATAACTAAGGAATCAACGTGAACAATTATAATTTGACCAGATTTTTTTATGTTCGGTCCGTATTTGAATAGACATAGATTTTCACAAAAAAATTGTCCAAGGTTAATTATTGTGGATGTCTCTTCACAATAATTGTGACGGAGAAAGCACCAATTCAAACGGAATGGATTCAAGATGATGTTACAGCATAGATCGGGACTATAAATCCTATTATTTTCATCTATTAAACAGTATTTAAGTACTTGGAAAGTCTGTTTAAAATTATCAAGTAGCGAAAATCTCTTTAACAAGATCTGATTATGAGTTATTAAATGGTAAGATGAATAAAAATTCGCTATTTTAGGTATAATAGTACCTAGAGAACCCAGAAAATCCATAATTGGAATTATGGGCTGCGATTCTTTTGTCACATTGTTATATTTCGAACCATTAAATGGACCAATTTGAGAACAATTGGATGATGACAAAATAATCAAAGATTGGCATTCCTTATTTAGATTCAACAAGGTACCCATACCGATAGTTTCTTGATCTTGAGTAAGTGATTGAATCTTCGACTTGGAATAAAAAGGATTGATATTGGTGCTATTTAATCCATTATCGGGAATCAATCCCGAACCCACCGTATCATTCCTTTTTTCGGTATACGAAATAGTGGACTTGATTAAGTCAATTCTTATGAAATCGCGAATTAGATCATTTGCCCTTACCTCAATAAAGGAAGTATGAACCTCTTCTATAGAATCATTTTTTTCTTGGTCCCAATTCAATACTAAGCAAGTCCGAACTAATTGAATACTTGTGTGATAAATTCCGCGAATTGACTTGCCATTTCCATAAAGGATATAATTGACAACCCTAAGTTGGATATTATCTTTTTCCTGTACGAGGTCCTGAGGGAAAAGTGTTGCTAAATTTATGCCATCAGCTATTTCATATGTGACTACAGGCCGAACTGAAACAAAATACTTTTTCTTGGTGGGTGTGATTCGTTGAACATAGATCCAATTTTTCAATTCTTTTTTTGATTCATTAAAATTTTTCTTTACCGCTCCTGGTGTTATCAAAATGCCGCTGTACCTGGATATCTTATCTGTCTCTCCAGGAAAATGGATATTTCCAGAAAAGATTTTCAGTTCAATACTTTTTTTTTTTCTCTCCACTCGGACTAATCCACCTACTTGACTTCTTGTATTTAAAGTGAGTCGTGTATCTACTCCAATGAGACTATTGTTCCGGACCATTATGGACGAAGATCCAGGTAAGATATGCACCTCTTCGGGAATGAAAAAAAAGCGATCTACTTTTATTTGTATTTGGTTAAATTCTTTAGTTCCTCGATACTCAATCAAATCCTCCTTTTTTACAATTGAATCTATCTCTACGGCCCCATATTTAGTAATTCCTGAACTGCTTCTTCTATATACTGGATCATCGAAATAAGCAAGAATACTATTTCTACGTAAAATACCATTTATGGGTATTTCAATAGAAATATCAAAACAGGATATTAGTTCTTTCTCTCGTTCTTGATCATATTGTAATGGGATGATGAATCTATTTCTTCGTCTTTTCGCCAAGAAATCCAAATTCTCTTGAAGAATAGAAGGAGATATGAAATTCCAATGACCATTGGATATGATTCGATCAGGTATTGAATATTCAAGAATTTCTCTATTTTTTTTACCAGAAGTATCCAACAATTTATGTCTTACTCGATGATTAGTCATTGAGAGGTCAAAGATATAGATATATTTTTCTTCGACAGAAAGAGAATGAACATTCATTTGATCTTGATCCTTGTGTAGCGAAAAAGACACTATACTGGCTGTACGTGACGCTCCTGCTAATATCCATAAATGACTTGTTTTTGGTAATAAATGAATATTACCATATGGGTATTCGGGTGCATGGTAGACATTGGTACTCCAGTGCATTTCTCCCTCTGATTCAGAATAAATATGCTTTCGGACCCTCTCTTTAAAATTCAAAGTGGATGCTCCGGCACGAATCTCGGCAATCAATTGTTCTGATTCCACATATTGACCATTTTGAACTAAAATCAAACCTTTTGGTGGAATATTCAGATTATGTATAATATCCCGACCCTCAAGAGTTACATACAAGTCTATAGAGCATAAAAAAGCAGGATGTCCATGACGGGTACGTGTGCGATGAACCAAATCCTCATTGAATTTTATTTTTCCACTAGAAGGAGCTCGTACATGTTCGGCAGTACCGCCTGTAAATACTCCACCCGTATGAAAAGTTCTTAATGTTAGTTGAGTCCCCGGTTCCCCAATTGATTGACTCGCAATAATACCTACGGCTTCTCCCAATTCAACCAGGTCCCCATGAGTGGAACTTCGACCGTAACATAATTGACAGATCCAAGATGTACTCCTACATGTAAAAGGGGTTCGAATATATATTGGTCGTGCTCGAAAAGTTATGAATCGATTGACAAGTCCAATCCCAATCTCTTGATTTCGAACGGCAATGCATCGTAGACCCATATATATATCGTCTGCTAATACACGACCAATTAGTGTTTGGACAAAAATTTTTTCCGTCATCCCTTTTCGAGGACTCACAGAAATACTTCGGATAGTACCACAATCCGTTCTACGTACAATAATGTGTTGAACTACTTCAACAAGTCTACGCGTGAGGTATCCAGCATCTGATGTTCGTACAGCAGTATCTACAACGCCTTTACGGGCTCCGTAGCAGGAAATTATATATTCCGTCAAAGAAAGTCCTTCGCGTAAATTGCTTTGAATGGGTAAATCAATCATTTGTCCTTGGGGATCTGACATTAATCCTCTCATACCTACTAATTGGTGTACCTGAGATGCATTTCCTCGAGCTCCCGAAAAGGACATTAAATGGACTGGATTAGAAGGATCAGTCATACGAAAATTAGGATTCATTTCTTGTCTCAAATATTCACTTGTAGCATACCATATCTCAATGGATTGACGTAATTTTTCTACCGCGTGTACATTTGCATAATGATAGTGTTTTTCCAAAATAAAACGTTGTTGTTCAGTGTCTTGGACTAACCATTCTTTAGAAGGTATTGTTAAAAGATCATCAATCCCCAATGAAATAGACGTAGCAGTGGCTTGCTGGAACCCCAGAATTTTCGATTGATCCAGGATATGTGATGTATATGCCATTCCGAAATGATCTATTAATCTGCTAATAAGTCGTTTCATAGCAGTTCCATCTATCACTTTATTGTGAAAGACCAGATCAGCCCGTTCCGCCATAAATACCCCCATATTATGCTTAATAGGATTCAACAATGGGCCTGAGTCAATGATTCGAAAACTTCTTTCCCCTAATCTTGATTCACGTAGAAATTCGAGTCTCGCCAG